AAATTTAATATTATAATATTTTAAATCAGCACATTTTGGGCCTATAGACTTATTGCTTGAGGTTTTCCTGTTTCCAGGGGGGTTTACAGGAATGTTAGATACTTCAGGAGTTTAGGGGGGTAGGGGGGTTTAAGGAGAAAAAAACCCCCGGGGGTATCTTAGAGATCTTTCGAGTAAAATCAATCAATTATGCTCTTGAAATCAGTTATGCAATTCATAAATTAAACTCTTTCCACCACGCACAACATTTACGCGGGGCAAAGGATGTGTTCCACCTTTTATTTTAGATTACATACACTGTGAAATGTCTATTGAAAGGAAAAAAGAAAAAAGGAACCCCTTACCCGCTGGAGTGAACGCTCGGCTTGGTGGGTAACGAGTCGAATGATTACCACCATTAACTTATGCAAGCGTCGATGAAAGTGGAAGGAATAAATCAATTCGTGGACCTGAAGTAGGAACCAAATGCCAGGAATAATTCAAGTTGTGAAACCCCCACAAATAATTGTCCCTCACCTTCAATAACCGTGGGCATTGAGATATCAACTGATGGTAGGTTCTTACTGTGCATTCTATTTGAAGAATAAAGGAAATGTTAGGTCAAGGTCTGAGTTTGGAGGTTGAAGTTTTGTTGAGTTATTAAATTGCGTGAATCAACTTTTTTTAATATTGAAATGTGAATTACTATAATATATGGTTTTTGTTTATCGATCGTTAAGATTGCTTGAATGTATTCCGTGGTTTATTGAATTTATTGTTTTTTAATCTATTTATGGGTTTAGTAATTAAATCTTCATTCTTTTGTATTGTTAGTTTAATGTACTAATACGTTATAGATTATAGGTTACTATAAATATATGGTGTATATACATATATGTCAAAGAGTAGTTTAGTTTAGAATTCTAGCTTTGGGAGTTAGCGGTGAGAGTTAAAATCTCTTCTCTTTGAGTACTAGGGAGGATTTTAACCCCCGACATCCGGTTTACAAGACCGGCGTTCTAAGCCCTGAACTACTAGTACAGCGTCATGCTAATATTTTGTTTTCTGCCCACCCTGCTAGAGGCATAAGAATCAGGAATAGGGAGAAATATAATAGGGACGCAACTTGTCCGATTACAATGAAAGGATGTTCTACGGGCATGCCTCCAATCCAAGTAAGAATCATTACGTCTGCAATTAGGGTTCAGAAAAGGAATTGAGTTATAGGTCGGAAGGTTAGTGCTCGTTGTTTAGAGGTGTGTAGGATAGGAACGAGCATAAGTACTAGGATAGAGGCTAGGAGGGCTAGTACGCCACCTAGTTTGTTTGGAATTGATCGGAGAATGGCGTAGGCAAATAGAAAGTACCATTCGGGCTTGATATGTGGAGGGGTGACGAGCGGGTTGGCTGGGGTGAAGTTGTCTGGGTCTCCTAATAGGTTGGGTGTGAAGAGGGCTAATGATGTAAGTGCGATGAGCAGGGCTGCAAATCCCAAAAGGTCTTTGTATGAGAAGTAGGGGTGAAAAGAAATTTTATCTGCGTCTGAGTTAAGACCTAGGGGGTTGTTTGATCCTGTTTCATGTAGGAAAATCAGGTGGAGGAAGGTGGCGGCCGCAATTACGAAGGGAAAGAGGAAGTGGAAGGCAAAGAATCGGGTTAGGGTTGCATTGTCTACTGAGAAGCCTCCTCAAATTCATTGTACTAGGTTATTACCAATATATGGAATTGCAGATAGGAGGTTGGTAATGACTGTAGCGCCTCAGAATGATATTTGTCCTCAGGGGAGGACATATCCTACGAAGGCTGTTATTATAACTAAGAGTAGAAGAATGACACCGATGTTTCAAGTTTCTTTGTATAGGTATGAGCCGTAGTAAAGTCCTCGTCCGATGTGGGCGTAGATGCAGATAAAGAAGAAGGAGGCCCCGTTGGCATGCATGTTACGGATGAGTCAGCCGTAATTTACGTCTCGACAGATGTGGGCAACGGATGAGAAGGCTGTGGCGATATCAGAGGTGTAGTGTATAGCTAGGAATAGTCCTGTGAGGATTTGTGAGATCAAACATAGGCCAAGAAGGGAGCCAAAGTTTCACCAGACTGAGATGTTGGAAGGTGCGGGTAAATCAACTAAGGCGTCATTTGCGATCTTTAGTAGTGGGTGTGTTTTGCGGAGGCTTGCCATTAGGGTTCTTGTAGTTGAATAACAACGATGGTTTTTCAAACCATAAGTTCTGGTGAAAACCCGGGCAAGAATTATGTGTCTTATGATAATAGTTTGTCTGACGGGGATAATCGTAGGGCTGATTGCGGTAGCTTCTAATCCTTCTCCTTATTTTGGTGCGTTAGGATTAGTGATGGTTGCAGGGATGGGGTGTGGAGTATTAGTGCAATATGGAAGCCCTTTCTTGGCATTAATTCTTTTTCTTATTTATTTAGGGGGGATGTTGGTAGTATTTGCATATTCGGCAGCGTTGGCTGCTGAGCCTTTTCCTGAGACTTGAGGGGATCGTTTAGTTATGGGGTATATGTTGATGTATGTTGTGTCTTTGTTATTAGTTTCGAGTACTCTATGACAACGGTGATCCGGTACCTTCTCTGGGTCAGCTGATGAATGAGGACCCTTTTATATTTTTCGTGCTGATAACGTGGGAGTAGCTGTTATATATTCTGAGGGTGGTTGAATGTTGGTTGTTGGTGCAGGGGTTTTGCTTTTAACGCTATTTGTTGTGTTAGAATTAACCCGGGGTTTAAATCGGGGTGCTCTTCGGGCTGTTTAAATAGAGAGGATAATAATAGTAAGTGCGAGAGTAACTAGGAATAGAATAAGGTATGTTTTTACAAGGCCTTGTTGGGTATTACTTGTTGCTGTGATTAAAGGGGTGTTGAGTGAAGCTGTGGCTTTGGGGCCTACTTTTTCTAATCAGGTTTGATCAATCATTTGGCTGGCAATTGTTTGGCCTAGTATTAGGTTTATTTTAGGTGGGAAGCGGTGAATGATTATTGGGAAAAAGCCTAGTATGTTAGAGAAGTGGTGGGTGGCCAGATGAGGGGTGGGTTTAAATTGTTTGCTTGTTAAAGATGCAAGTTCTAGGGCAATAAGTAGTCCTAGGATTGTGACGGTTAGGGCGGCAAGTTTTAGTAGGGGAGGTATTGATATAACTGGTGTTTTTAGTGGGAGTACGTTGGTTGTGATTAGAAGACCGGCGATAATGCTTCCTCAAGCTAGTCGTTTGATGGGGTTAATGACTGTGCGGTTATTTTCGTTGATGGGTGAGAATGCATTAAATCGGGGGTGTCCTATTGATACGAAGAAGACTACGCGTAAGCTGTAGATGGCCGTAAAAGAGGTGGCAAGGAGGGTCAGGGTAAGGGCTCAGGCGTTTAGGTTTGAGGTGTTGAGGGCTTCAATGATAGCATCTTTGGAGAAGAAGCCTGCTAGGAAAGGTGTTCCTGTGAGGGCTAGGCTTCCAATGGTTAGGCAGGTGGATGTGAATGGGGTAAGGTGATGTATTCCTCCCATTTTTCGGATGTCTTGTTCGTCATTAAGGCTGTGGATAATTGAACCAGAGCAGAGGAATAGTATGGCTTTGAAGAAGGCGTGGGTGCAAATGTGGAGGAAGGCTAATTGGGGTTGATTTAGTCCAATTGTTACTATTATCAGACCTAGTTGGCTTGAGGTTGAGAATGCAACGATCTTTTTAATGTCATTTTGGGTGAGGGCGCATGTGGCTGTGAATAAGGTGGTTAGAGCGCCAAGACATAAGCAGATAGTTAGGGCAGTTTGGTTATTTTCTAAAAGTGGGCTTATTCGTACTAAAAGGAAGATGCCTGCGACGACCATAGTGCTGGAGTGTAGTAGTGCAGAGACTGGTGTGGGGCCTTCCATGGCAGAAGGGAGTCATGGGTGGAGTCCGAACTGGGCGGACTTTCCTGTGGCAGCCACAATTAACCCTAGTAGTGGAAAAGTAAGGTCGAAGTCTTTGGCAGTAATGAATATTTGTTGTATTTCTCAAGAGTTAAGGTTGGTTGCTATTCATGCTATTGCAAAGATTAGTCCAACGTCTCCTACCCGGTTATAAACAACTGCTTGTAGGGCTGCGGTGTTTGCATCTGCTCGGCCATATCATCATCCAATAAGTAGGAAAGATATGATTCCTACGCCCTCTCAGCCAATAAAGAGTTGGAATAAGTTGTTTGCTGTTACTAGAATAATTATTGCGATAAGGAAGACTAAAAGATATTTGAAGAACCGGTTTATGTAGGGGTCGGCGTGTATATATCAGGATGCAAATTCTAGAATTGACCATGTTACGTATAGAGCAATTGGTGTGAAAATAACGGAGTAGTGGTCGAATTTAAAGCTAATATTAACATCGAAGGTTGTGGTGTTTATTCAGTTTCATGATGTAATGATTGTTTCTGCTCCTTCATTGAGGAAGAGGAAGAGGGGGAGGAGGCTGACAAAAAATGCCAGTTTTACTGCAGTTTTTACATGTGAGAGGGCTCAGTCGTTTTTTTGGGGTTGGGGGCTCAGGGTTGAAAGGACAGGGTAAATTAGTAGTGAGAAGATAATGATTAAGCTTGATGTTATAATTACAGAAGTAGGGTGCATAGCTGCTACTTGGAGTTGCACCAAGAGTTTTTGGTTCCTAAGACCAATGGATGGACTATTATCCTTTAGAAGCAGAGGATACGAGGAAAGCCCCGGAGTTCAACCGGGGATTATGAAGTTTAGCAGGATTCATCTGTCGTGCGGACCTTTCTCGGTGGATAAGAGGACTCTAACCCCTATTTTCAGAATCACAATCTACTGTTTTTGTTCAAACTATATCTACAGCCTGTTCACCCTCAGATTAGTTCGGGTTTAAGAATGAGGAGAAGTAGAGGGAGGAGGTGGAGGGCCATTAGAAGATGTTCTCGTGAGTGTGAGGGGTCGAGAGCAATAATATGTGAAGGGAGGGGGCCTCGTTGAGTTATTAAAAATATATAGAGAGAGTAGCTAGCGGTGATGAGTGTGCCTGCTCCTGTTAATGCTAGTGTTCATCAGGATCAGTTGAATAAGGAGGTAATAATTATTAGTTCCCCTATGAGGTTGGGTAGTGGAGGGAGGGCTAGGTTAGCTAGACTGGCAATAAATCATCATGTTGTTATAAGAGGTAATACAACTTGTAGGCCTCGTGCTAAGAGCATGGTTCGGCTGTGTGTTCGTTCATAGTTTGTATTAGCTAAGCAGAATAGGGCGGAAGATGTTAATCCGTGGGCAATTATAAGGATTAGTGCTCCTGCAAATCCTCAGGGTGTCTGAATTAGGATGCCTCCTACTACTAGGCCTATGTGGCTTACTGAGGAGTAAGCAATTAGAGATTTGAGGTCGGTTTGGCGGAGACAAATAGAGCCTGTTATGATTACTCCTCATAGTGCGAAGATTAAGAAGGGGTAACATAGTTCTTTAGTGAGGGGGTCTAGTATGACCATTATTCGTATTATTCCGTACCCCCCTAGTTTTAATAGGACTGCTGCAAGTACTATGGATCCTGCAACGGGGGCTTCAACGTGTGCTTTTGGTAGTCAAAGGTGGACGCCGTATAGTGGTATTTTAACAAGAAATGCTAGGAGACATCCTGCTCATCAGAGTTTATCAGCGTAGGATGAAAGGTGGAGGGAGTGGGAGAAGGGGAGGGTGAATAGGGATAGGGTTCCAGTGTGGTTTTGTAGGAGTAGCAGGGCAACTAGAAGTGGGAGGGAGCCTGCTAGTGTGTAGAATAGGAAATAAACGCCTGCGTTGAGTCGTTCTGTCTGATTACCTCAGCGGGTAATAATGATTAGTGTTGGGATGAGTGTAGCTTCAAACATTACATAAAACATGATTACTTCGGTTGCGCCGAAAGCTAGGATAAGGAAGATTTGCAGGGATGTTAGAAGTGTGATATATATTCGTTGGCGATTGACTGGTTCTGTTGCTGTGTGGTTTTGACTTGCCAAGATCATCAAAGGGAGTAATCAGCATGTGAGAACCAGAAGGGGGGTAGATAGGGGATCTGTTGCTATGAAAGGGTTGATAGTAGATCAGCCTGTTTCTATGGTATTTTTTAATCAGGAGAGGCTGAATAGTGCAATTATTATACTGTGGGCAAGGGTTGTGGGCCAAAGTCATTTAGGAGGGGTTAATCAAGCTGTCGGGACTAATATGAGGGTTGGGACAAGAATTTTTAGCATTGTAGAAGATTAAGGCTTTGGAGGCGGTCGGTTCCGTGAGTTCGGGCTGTTGCTACTAGTAGGGCGAGTCCTGCACTTGCTTCGCAGGCTGAAAAAGCTAGTAGTAGTATAGGGGCTGTACAAAAGCTTGTGGAGTTTAGTTGAAGGGTTCAAAGGGATAGGGCAATAAATAGGGACAGCATCATTCCTTCTAGACATAAAAGGGCGGAGAGAAGATGGGTTCGGTGAAATGCTAGGCCTGTGAGGCCTAGCATGAAGGCTGATGAGAAAGCGAAGTGAACGGGGGTCATGAGATAATTATGGACTTTAACCATAAGTATTTGAGCCGAAATCAAGTGTTTTTTTTAGACTAATTACCTATTCAGCTCAGTCTAGGCCTCCTTGGATTCATTCGTAGATTAGGCCTAGGGTAAGGAGGGCCAAAACGACTGAGGCTCATAAAAATGTCAGTGTTGGGGATGTGAGTTGGTCTCCTCAGGGAAGTGGTAGGAGGAGGGCAATTTCTAGGTCAAAGAGAAGGAATAGAATAGCGACAAGGAAAAATCGAAGGGAGAAGGGGAGTCGGGCTGATCCTAAGGGGTCAAAGCCGCATTCGTAGGGGGATAGTTTTTCGTGGTCAGGGTTTATTAGGGGAAGTCAGAAGGATAAGATGGCTAGAGCAATTGATAATACTATAGCAATAGAAATGACGGTTGATACTAGATTCATTATCTTTCCTTGGATTTTAACCAAGACCATGTGATTGGAAGTCACTTATACTGACTTTAGTACTAGAAAGATTATGAACCTCATCAGTAGATGGAAATATATAGGAAGAGTCAGACGACGTCTACGAAATGCCAGTATCATGCAGCTGCTTCGAATCCAAAGTGGTGTTCAGATGTAAAGTGGTATTGCACTTGTCGTAGGAGACAAATAGCTAGGAAGGTAGAGCCAATGATAACATGTAGGCCGTGGAAACCAGTTGCTACGAAGAAGGTTGAGCCGTAAACACCGTCTGCAATTGTGAAAGGGGCTTCGTAGTATTCTAAGGCTTGAAGGAGTGTGAAGTAGAAGCCTAAGAGGATAGTTAGTGCTAGTGATTGAATGGCTTGTTTCCGTTCACCTTCTATAATGCTATGATGAGCTCATGTAACTGTCACCCCCGAGGCGAGAAGGACAGCTGTGTTGAGTAGGGGAACTTCGAAGGGGTCTAGTGTAATAATGCCTGTAGGAGGTCAGCAACCTCCTAATTCAGGAGTAGGAGCAAGGCTTGAGTGGTAGAAGGCTCAAAAGAAGCCTAAGAAGAAGAATACTTCTGACGTAATAAATAAAATTATACCGTATCGGAGTCCTTTTTGTACTGGGGGTGTGTGGTGGCCTTGGAATGTTCCCTCTCGTACAATGTCTCGTCATCATTGATATATTGTTAGAAGGAGAAGGATAGTTCCTAAAACCATAAGTGTGGTAGAGTGGAAGTGGAACCAAATTGCAAGTCCTGATGTTATTAATAGAGCAGCAACTGCGCCTGTTAGGGGTCAAGGGCTCGGGTCGACTATATGGTATGCATGTGCTTGATGTGCCATTAGATGTTTTCTTGTAGGTAGAGTGTGAGTAGCAGTACGAATACGTAGGCTTGAATTATTGCAACGGCAACTTCTAGTAGTGTTAGGAGAATTAGTACTACTGATGTGATGATAGCTACGGTTGGCATTATTGGTAGGAGAACAAAGGCAGCTGTTGAAATTAACTGAATTAAGAGATGACCGGCTGTTAAGTTGGCAGTAAGTCGGACTCCTAGAGCAAGGGGTCGGATGAATAGGCTAATTGTTTCGATAACGATTAGTATTGGAATTAGGAGGTTTGGGGTACCTTCTGGTAGGAGGTGACCTAATGCATGATTTGGTTGGTTTCGCATACCAATAATTACTGTAGCTATTCAAAGGGGGACTGCAAATCCTAGGTTAAGGGATAGTTGAGCAGTTGGGGTGAAGGTGTATGGGAGAAGGCCTAATATGTTTAGTGAGATTAAGAAGATCATTAATGAAGCTAGGATGGTTGCTCATTTATGTCCGCCTACGTTTAGGGGAAGTAGAAGTTGGTGAGTGAAGCGGTTGATGAATACACTTTGTAGGGTTAAAAGTCGATTATTTAGTCATCGGGTTGTAGGTGTTGGATACAGGATAGCAGGGAATGTTAGTGCAATTGCAATTAAAGGAATTCCCAGGTAGGTTGTGCTTATGAATTGATCGAAAAAGCTTACGCTCAGGGTCAGTTTCAGGGGGTTTTGTCTAACTTTTGTGATTTAAGTGGTGCGGGTTCGTACGGAAAGGTGTGGGTCATTACTTTTTTAGGGAATAATCCTAAGAATACTACTCAAGCAAAGAGCAGCGTACCAAATCAGGGTATTGGAAGGAGCTGAGGCATGTCGCTAAGGGTGGTCGGTAATCACCAGTCTCTAGCTTAAAAGGCTAGCGCTAGTCCTATTTAGCTTCTTAGCGAGGCATCTTGAAGTATTAGAGATGACCAGTTTTCAAAGTGTTCTAAGGGTACGACTTCAACTACGATAGGTATAAAGCTGTGGTTTGCACCGCAAATTTCGGAGCATTGTCCGTAGAATACCCCTGGGCGAGATGTAACGAAGGCTGTTTGATTTAGGCGGCCAGGAACTGCGTCTATTTTGATTCCAAGGGCTGGCACTGCTCATGAGTGAAGGACATCTTCGGCAGATACAAGTACTCGTACTGGAGAGTCTAAGGGTACTACTATTCGGTGATCGGCTTCTAGTAGGCGGAATTGGCCGGGGGTTAAGTCTTGTGTGGGGATCATGTATGAATCAAATCCTAAATCTTCATAGTCGGTATATTCATAGCTTCAGTATCATTGGTGACCCATGGCTTTGATTGTAATATGTGGGTCATTGATTTCGTCCATTAGGTAAAGAATACGAAGGGAGGGTAGTGCAATAAGAATGAGGATTACTGCGGGGAGAATTGTTCAAATGATTTCGATTTCCTGGGAGTCTAGGATATATTTGTTAGTTAGTTTGGTGGAGACCATGGCGACAATAATGTAAAGAACTAGTGTGCTGATGAGAAAAACAATTATTAACGCATGATCATGGAAATGAAGTAGTTCTTCCATTACTGGTGAAGCTGCATCTTGTAAACCTAGTTGTGCGGGATGTGCCATTGGTTGGTTAAGACACGCGGGGTTTTAACCCACAATTTCGCCTCGACAAGGTGATGTAATAGTCAATTTTACTAGTGTCTTTTAAAGAAAGTGACAGAACGGTGATGTGGTTGGCTTGAAACCAACATATGGGGGTTCAATTCCTCCCTTTCTCGCTAGCTTGATTGAACTTGAACAAATGCGGGCTCTTCAAATGTGTGATAAGGTGGAGGGCAGCCGTGTAATCATTCTACGTTGGTTGTGGTTAGTGCTACTGCTAGAACTTCACGTTTGGCGGCGAATGCTTCTCAAATAATAAATAGGAACATAATTACTGCTACGAGAGAGATCATGGAGCCAATAGAGGAAACTGTATTTCATAGGGTGTAAGCGTCTGGATAGTCTGAGTATCGGCGAGGCATACCAGCTAGACCTAGGAAGTGTTGGGGGAAGAAGGTTAAGTTGACTCCTACAAACATAATACCAAAGTGAATTTTTGTTCAAGTGCTGTGAAGGGTGTACCCTGTAAAGAGTGGGAATCAGTGTACGAAAGCAGCTACGATGGCAAAGACAGCTCCTATGGAAAGTACGTAGTGGAAGTGGGCAACTACGTAGTATGTGTCATGCAGAACAATGTCTAGGGATGAATTAGCTAGGACAATTCCCGTTAAGCCTCCTACTGTGAAAAGGAAAATAAAGCCAAGGGCCCATAGAAGAGGGGTTTCTCATTTAATTGAACCTCCGTGGAGAGTTGCTAGTCAGCTAAAGACTTTTACACCAGTCGGGATTGCGATAATTATAGTAGCAGATGTGAAGTAAGCACGCGTGTCTACGTCCATTCCAACTGTGAACATATGATGAGCTCATACAATAAAGCCTAGTAGGCCGATTGCTATCATGGCCCACACCATTCCTATATAACCAAATGGTTCTTTTTTACCGGAATAATACGCAACAATGTGGGAGATTATTCCGAAACCTGGAAGGATAAGAATGTACACTTCTGGATGTCCAAAGAACCAGAACAGATGTTGGTAAAGGATTGGGTCTCCTCCTCCAGCAGGGTCGAAGAAGGTAGTGTTAAGATTTCGATCTGTTAGGAGCATTGTAATACCGGCGGCGAGAACAGGGAGGGAGAGTAGAAGAAGGACGGCTGTGATGAGTACGGCTCAGACAAATAGGGGTGTTTGGTATTGAGAGATGGCAGGAGGTTTTATGTTAATAATGGTGGTAATAAAGTTAATTGCCCCTAAAATTGATGAGATTCCTGCTAAATGCAGGGAGAAGATAGTTAAGTCAACAGAGGCACCTGCGTGGGCTAGGTTACCGGCTAAGGGTGGATACACTGTTCAACCAGTACCAGCACCGGCTTCTACTCCAGAGGAGGCTAGCAGAAGTAGGAAGGATGGAGGGAGGAGCCAGAAGCTCATATTATTCATTCGAGGGAATGCTATATCGGGAGCACCAATTATTAATGGAATAAGTCAGTTTCCGAACCCACCAATCATAATTGGTATTACTATAAAGAAAATTATTACGAAAGCATGTGCCGTAACAATTACATTGTAGATTTGATCATCGCCGAGTAAAGCGCCTGGTTGGCTTAGCTCGGCCCGGATTAATAGGCTGAGAGCCGTCCCCACTATACCGGCCCAGGCACCAAATACTAGATAAAGGGTGCCAATGTCTTTGTGATTAGTCGAGAAAAATCAACGTGTGATGGCCACAGGTAGGATGGCTGAGTGTTTAAGCGGTGGATTGTAGCCCCATAGACAGAGGTTTAATCCCTCTTCTTACCAAGCTCCGAGGTGTATTTACATATTAGATTGCAAATCTTAAGAAGCGGATTAGACGTCTGCCGGGGCTTTCCCCCGCCTATTAGTTTTATTATTAGGCGGGGGAAAGTTAGATGGATGCTCGCTGGTTTGAGCGCTTAGCTGTTAACTAAGAGTTTGTAGGATCGAGGCCTGCCTATCTAGAAGGCTTTAGCTTAATTAAAGTGTCTGTTTTGCATACAGGAGATGTGGGTTAGTGTCCTGCAAGTCTTATCAGGGGCTGGGAGATTTTCACTCCCGCTTAGGGCTTTGAAGGCTCTTGGTCTGGTATTATCCTAAGCCCCTTATAATGTAAGTAGTGCAATTATGGTAGGGGTGAGGGGAAGGAGGGCAATGGTTGCTATTGTTGTGGTGGCGAGTGGAAGTGTGAGTTGGGAGGATGGGAGACGTCAAGGGGCTAATCCTGTTACGTTGTTTGGAGACATTGTAAGTGTTATTGCGTAGGTCAATCGCAGGTAGAAGTAGAGGCTTAATAGGGCGGTTAGTGCGGCCAGCGTGGCAGCTGGTGCTAGGTCTTGTTTGGTTAGTTCTTGGAGAATTAATCATTTTGGCATAAATCCTGTTAGGGGTGGGAGGCCTCCTAATGATAGAAGGATGAGGGGGACGAGGGATGTAAGGGCGGGGGCTTTTGCTCAGGAGGTAGCAAGTATGTTAATGTTTGTGGCTTTATTTAATTTAAATACAAGGAATGTTGATGATGTTATGATTAGGTATGTAAGGAGGGTTAATATTGTTAGTGAAGGGGAGAATTGTAGGATGAGGATTATTCAGCCTAAGTGGGCGGTGGAGGAGTAAGCTAGGATTTTTCGTAGTTGCGTTTGGTTAAGGCCTCCTCAGCCTCCTACAAGGGTAGAGGTGATTCCAAGCGTAATGAGAATGGTTGGGCTGGCGGGTTGAATTTGGATGAGTAGGGCGAAGGGGGCCAGTTTTTGTCAGGTAGATAAAATGAGTCCTGTGGTTAGGTCTAATCCTTGAAGTACTTCTGGTAGTCATGTGTGTAGGGGGGCGAGGCCTACTTTTAGGGAAAGGGCTAGGATGACTATTGTGGTTGCGATGGGGTGAGATATTTGTTGAATATCTCATTGGCCAGTAAGTCAGGCATTGGTGGTGCTGGCAAATAGTAATGTTGCTGCTCCGGTTGCTTGGGTTAGAAAGTACTTGGTGGATGCCTCGACTGCTCGGGGGTGATGTTGTTGGGCTATGAGGGGGATGATGGCTAGGGTATTAATTTCTAGTCCTATTCAGGCTAGGAGTCAGTGGGAGCTTGCGAATGTAATTGTGGTCCCTAAGCCAAGGCCAAATAGCAGTGTGGCTATAATGTATGGGTTCATTAGTAAAGGCAGGATTTTAACCTACATGTTCGGGGTATGGGCCCAAAAGCTTGTTTAGCTGACCTTACTTAGGAAGTGGTGTAATGGAAGCACTAAGAGTTTTGATCTCTTCAGATAGGGTTCGAGTCCCTTCTTCTAAGGAGCTGGAGGGGCTTTAACCCTCATTATTCACTCTATCAAAGTGGTCCTTTGCTTCAGGCACAGTTCCGTTGGTTTACACTTGGGGTGGTAGTCCAGCGAATGCAATAGGAAGTGCAAGGTGTCAGATGACCAGGGCTAGTGTAAGTGGAAGGAAATTTTTTCAGATTAGGTGCATTAGTTGGTCATAACGGAATCGTGGGTAGGAGGCTCGGACTCATAGGAAGAGTACAGAAAGAAGGGCTGCTTTTGTTATCAGGTTTATGGCCGTAAATTCGGGAATGGAGGGGACGTGTGATGCTCCTAGGAATAAAGTGGCGGAAAGTGTATTTATTAGGAGGATGTTTGCATATTCTGCGAGAAAGAATAGGGCGAAAGGACCTCCTGCGTATTCTACGTTAAAACCTGAGACTAACTCTGATTCACCTTCGGTTAGGTCGAAGGGTGCTCGGTTAGTTTCTGCTAAAGTGGAAATGTATCATATTGCGGCCAAGGGTCAGGCTGGCAGTAGTAGTCAGATTGCTTCCTGGGCGATGTTAAAGGTTTGTAGGGTAAATCCTCCGGTGAAAATAATAGCGTTTAGGAGGATTAGGCCTAGGCTAACCTCGTAGGAGATGGTTTGTGCTACGGCTCGTAAGGCTCCGATTAGGGCATATTTTGAATTGGATGCTCAGCCTGAGCCTAGAATTGAATATACTGCTAGGCTTGAGAGGGCTAGAATAAAGAGAATGCCTAGGTTTAGGTCTAGGATGGGAAAGGGTATTGGGAGGGGGGCTCATAGGGTGAGAGCTAGGGTGAGGGCAAGTATTGGGGCTAGGAGGAATAGAATGGGGGAGGCGGTTGAAGGTCGAACTGGTTCTTTAGTGAATAGTTTGACACCATCTGCAATGGGTTGAAGTAGACCGTAGGGTCCGACGATGTTAGGACCTTTTCGGAATTGTATGTATCCTAAAACTTTTCGTTCGACTAGGGTGAGGAAAGCAACTGCTAGAAGTACGGGCACGATGTAGGCTAAAGGGTTAATAATGTGGGTGAAAAGTGTTGAGATCATAGTTGGAGAGAGGACTTGAACCTCTGTATAAAGGGCTTAGATCTTTTGCAATTGTCCGGGCTCTGCCACTCCAACATGTCGTTTTTTCAGACATTAAGGGTTGACGCCCTTTTGCCTGTTTGAGCTGACTTCATCAGGTCAGGGTGAGGCATGCTTTGGGCATGGGCCTCCTCTTTTCGGTCCTTTCGTACTAGAAAAGGTCGTATCATAGATAGAAACCGACCTGGATTTCTCCGGTCTGAACTCAGATCACGTAGGACTTTAATCGTTGAACAAACGAACCCTTAATAGCGGCTGCACCATTAGGATGTCCTGATCCAACATCGAGGTCGTAAACCCCCTCGTCGATATGGACTCTAAGAGGGGATTGCGCTGTTATCCCTAGGGTAACTCGGTTCATTGATCGGCATTGCCGGATCTGATTGGTCAGAAGTTCTGTTAGTTAGAGCTGTAGCTCTTAGTTGTAAACGTTAATATTCGTTCGGTCCGTGCGGGGGTTTTTTGTTTCTCCGCGGTCGCCCCAACCAAAGACATAGGGACAGGACTTAATCAATTTATACCCTTTTAAATTAGGATTATGGACTATAATCTGTCTTGGTGTCTAAAGCTCCATAGGGTCTTCTCGTCTTATGTGCCTATCCCCGCTTCTTCACGGGGAGATCAATTTCATTGACTTGAAAGAGGAGACAGTCAAGCCCTCGTTATGCCATTCATACAGGTCTCCATTTAAAAGACAAGTGATTGCGCTACCTTCGCACGGTCAAAATACCGCGGCCGTTAAACATATAGTCACAGGGCAGGCGGGACCTCTTATACTTTTGGTTTAGCAAGAGGCGATGTTTTTGGTAAACAGGCGAGGCTGAGTGTGTTTGCCGAGTTCCTTCTCTTTCTTTTAGTCTTTCCTTAAGGGCATACCTGTGTAGGGGTAACGGTTGTTGTTTGGGTGCTTTTCTGGTTGTTTAGGTCTGTGGTTCAGTTCCCTCTGTTTTTGGGTCCGTTAAGTTTCGGTGGGTTGTCCGTTTCCGATTTACACATATGCTAGGAGAGAGACGTTAGGCTCTCTTATATACTCATTTTAGCAGGATCGCCCCCATGTTTGCATGGGGCGGCCCGGTAGGATAAGGGGAGTAAGAATAGATGATCGAGACTTGGGGTTTTGGGAGGTAGTGTGTCTGAGCTTTAACGCTTTTCGTCGGGATGGCTGCTCTTAGGCCCACCGTAACATACTGCCTTGGGTAAATTTTGATCTTTTTCCTCCTACGTAAAGTTGTATCTTGTTTCAAAGGGGCTGTACCCCCTTTGACTAACTCTCTCGGTTTCTTGTAATCTGTTAAAATGTAATAATTTGTGTGAAGGGAGAAGCCGGGAGGCTGAACTTCTATCCAGTTTGCGGGCAACCAGCTATTACTAAGTTCGGTAGGTCTGTCACCTCTACTCGAAGCTCTTCCCACTCTTTTGCCACAGAGACGGGTTCGCCCTATTACTAGGCTGTCTTGGAGTAGCTCACTTAGTTTCGGGTTGTCAAACTAAAGTGCTCTTTGCTTGGGTTTCACTGGCTAAATCATGATGCAAAAGGTACGAGGTACTATCTCTGCTTTTTTGGGCTTCACTTGTTTATTTCATTTGTTTTTCAGCATTCCCGTGCGGTACTTTCTCTATCGCTCCGTAGATTCCTTTTCTGTCGCCCATACTAAGGGGGAAAAATGATTTGTTGTGTGGGTGTTGGTGTTTTTGGGTTTAGTTAATTTGTCTTGTTATTTTTGGTTAAGGTCGGGCTAGCGGGTCAGTATCAAGGCAACTCGATTTTAACGAGTACTATCTCAGTGTAAAAGAGAAGTTCTGGCATTGAACTATGCCCTGATTTTGCCAAGTGCACCTTCCGGTACACTTACCATGTTACGACTTGCCTCCCCTTTGCTGTTGAAAGGTTTTAAGTTAAATTGCATGGGTGCGTTTGGGGAGAGTGACGGGCGGTGTGTGCGCGCTTCAGGGCCAGTTTCAGCGGAACGCTCTATTTTCTGCTTACTGCTAAATCCTCCTTCTAGATACACGTTTCAGTAATATTTTTCGTAATTCCTTGTGATTAAGGAATGTAGCCCATTTCTTCCCTTTCCATACGCTACACCTCGACCTGACGTTTTGGGTTGTACCAATTGTGCTTACTAAGGGGCCTTCATAGGGTAAGCTGACGACGGCGGTATATAGGCGGGGAGAACAAGAAAAGGTGAGGTTGAACGGGGGTTATCGGTTTCAGAACAGGCTCCTCTAGGTGGGTCTAAAGCACCGCCAAGTCCTTTGGGTTTTAAGCTGTTGCTCGTAGTTCCCAGGCGGATAGTAGGTGTAAAAAACTATCAATGTTTAGGGCTAAAGCATAGTGGGGTATCTAATCCCAGTTTGTGCCTTGGCTTTCGTGGGTTCAGGTGTAATAAAGCCACTTTCGTGGTTGTACTTCTTACTTTCGGGTGCGTATAACAGCCTTGTAAGCGTTCGGCTTTAGTATTTACTTAACCTTAACCACTCTTTACGCCGATGCCTATCAACTTGGACCTCTCGTATAACCGCGGTAGCTGGCACGAGTTTTACCGGCCCTTTTAGCCATAACTAAGTCAAGTTTACACTTATTGGCTTAATGTTTATCACTGCTGGGTTCCCTTGAGGGTGTGGCTAAGCAAGGTGTTGTGGGCTAATCATAGAGATGTGCCTGATACCAGCTCCTTGTTCCCAAGCAGGGGACTGTAGGGCATTCTCACGGGGATGCGGATACTTGCATGTGTAAATTTGGCTAAAGCTGATAGGAAAGCCAGGACCAAGCCTTTATGCTTTCGGGGCTTTGCTAGAGCCCATCTTAACATCTTCAGTGTTATGCTTTAATTTAAGCTACGACAGC